GATCCCCTATCAGAAAAATTCCCAATTCGCCCTTTGGGGCTTCGACTCTCACATAAAGTTCTTGTTTCGGCAATTCAAAAATAGGAGAAGGTTTTTTACTAATGAATCGATATTCAAAATCATGCCATTCTGGATACCTTTCTCTATCAAAGTATCGGATTTCTAAATTCTCATAGGGACCCCCAGGAATTCCTTCTAGAGCCTGTTGAATAATTTTTATGGATTCTGTCATTTCACCAATTCGGACTAAATAACGAGCTAATGAATCCCCTTCTTTTTGCCATTGGACTTCCCAATCCAATTCGTCGTAACACTCATAATGATCAACTTTACGAAGATCCCATTGTATTCCGGAAGCTCGCAGCATTGGTCCTGATAAACCCCAATTTATTACTTCGTCTCTACCAATAATTCCTACGCCCTCAACGCGTTCTAAAAAAATAGGATTTCGTGTAATAAGTTTTTGATATTCAGTAACTCCTGTAAAAAAATAATGGCAGAAATCCAAACATTTATCTATCCAGCCATAAGGTAGATCAGCCGCTACCCCTCCGATACGAAAATAATTATGCATCATTCTCATACCAGTGGCAGCTTCGAATAGATCATATATGAATTCTCTTTCTCTGAAAATATAGAAGAAAGGAGTTTGTGCACCAATATCTGCCATAAAGGGTCCGAGCCATAACAGATGAGAAGCTATACGACTCAATTCCAACATAATTACTCTGATATAACTGGCTCTTTTAGGTACTTGAATATTTCCTAACTGTTCTGGCCCATTTACAGTTATTGCTTCTGTGAACATAGTAGCTAAATAATCCCAACGAGTTACATAAGGCAGATATTGTACAATTGTTCGGTTTTCCGCAATTTTTTCCATTCCTCTGTGTAAATAACCCAATATTGGTTCACAGTCAATAACATCTTCACTGTCCAGAGTAACGATGAGTCGAAGAACACCATGCATTGACGGGTGGTGGGGGCCCATATTGACTATCATGAGATCTTTTCTTGTAGCTGGTATATTCATAAGTTTTTCCTCGATTCATTCTTCCGTGAATTGCGTAAAACGAAAAAAAAATTCATCAAAATTCAAGATCTAATAAATCAAATAATTAAAAATGACTCTTCGAATTAACGAAAAATTAAAAATTAACGAATTCTTGATTCCCGAATACCCAACCTATTAATTAAGTTTTTATAACGTACTCTATTTTTCTTTGACAAATAAGACAGCAGCCGTTGACGTTTTCCCAGAATTTTACGTAGACCTCTTTGAGATAAATAGTCTTTTCTGTGCAATTCCAAATGTGAAGTAAGTCGTCTTATTTTATTGGTGAAACTCAATACTTGGAATTCAACGGATCCCCTGTTTTCTTCTTTTTCTTCTTGCGAAATAATTGAGATGAATGAATTTTTTACCATAAATAGGAATCGCCCCTCTCTTTTTTTGAGATATTTTTATCGATATATATATATATATTTCTTGATCAGTAATAATAATGCCACTCATTTGAATTTGATATACACAATAATCTTAATTTCGTTAAGAATTCTTAATTTTGTCAAATAAAATTACTTAATTTATTACTCAATAATCAATCCCATTTTTTAAATTGGATTCGGATAGGATATCCTATACAAAAGTATAGTCTATTTCTGTACTCACAAAAAAAAATAAACAATAATTTAGACTTAAAAAAAATCAGAAGATTTTGTTGATTCATTTTAGATCGAATTAATATAATGACTTTTCAATCGCGGATACATACGAATCCTTGTCATACTGAAACGACTGCCATTATTGGTATCAAACCAATAGCGATTCATACAAGCTAAATCTTCTAATCGATAATTGGGCCAAAGAAAGAACTTTAATTTAATTAGTTTATTTTTACCTCTATCAAGATTTTTTCTTTTATTCAACAAAACTTGATCGAAATTTGTTACCTTATTTCCATTGCATCCATTGCAAAATACTGTATTTCTATGGATATTGTTTCTATTCCTAGAATTGAAAAAAATTAGAATTCTCAATTCTCTACGATGCCTCGGGGATAAAATATTTTCAAGAACAAGCAAATCATAATGATTTTTGTCTCTATTTCCATTCATTTTTTGATGTATTGCAATGGATTCATAAAAATTCTTCTTATTTTTATCAACTAGGTATCTTTGATTAATTTGATGCTTACTCTTATGAACCAATGAAATACCTATGGTTTGATATATAATAAATTTTCCATCATTTTTTACAGACAGACGAACTGGTTCGATAATCAATATTCCCCTTTTCATCACTTCTGTAAGAGGTAAATCCTTATGGGCTGTCATAATATCTAGATTCATTTCGTCCCTTTGAATAGCGGATATAACAATTTCTCTTGGATTTGTCATTCTAAGCAGGAGACAATATACTTTGATGTTATTGATGATTCTTTGATTTAAATAATCATTCCATCTCAATTGAAAATTCAAATACCTTTTTAGTAAGAGCTCAAGCTCTGCTTCTATTTTATTCCTGTATTGCTTTTTGTTTCTACGTTTTTTCATGTCTGATCCCGTATAATCTTCTTCAACATCTTTTTCTTTTTTTTTTTCTTGGTTTGAGAGAGCTGATTCAAGATCTGCTTGGTCCGCTAATTCTTTTTCTCCTTGATTTTTATTTTCTAATTCAAAAGTCTTTTTTTCATTCGATAATATAAAAATATCGCTTTTTTTCTTTCCAGTGATACTTTTATGTTTCTTAACATTTTTATTTACATTAAAATTGAAAAGAAGTAATTTGATTGGTATGACCCACGGTTTAATCTTATATGTATTATAAAGTATCACAAATTCTGGGAATAACCAAAGTTCTAGATTCGATATGGGACGACTTAGTATTTCTTCATTCATTCCCATCCAATCCACAAGAGGTTTTTTTTGATTGAATGGGTTAATTTTTTGATCTTGATGAATCGTGAAATAAAAAAGACCTTTCTTTTTCTTATCAATTTTATCGATTATTTGATAATTATTAACCCCAGTCTTAGTCTTAGTATTTTTATTTCTGTTGGTGACAGTATCAATATCGACCCAGGCCCCAATATCGGTCTTCTTTCTAAGACAAAAATTGAGAATTTTCCAATCAAAATATTTTCGATCCATATCTTTTTTTCTATCTATACTATCATCTTCTCCTAGATAATTATTGATAAGGATACCTTCCAGCATATCAAATAGTTTGTGTTTAGGCGTATTGTAAGTATAAGAAATCTCTTGGTTATTATTTACTTGTAATGGCAATCCATAAATATATGAGTCTTTCTTATCCTCATAATTAATCGATTTATATGAAAAAAGATCATATCTATATTGTTTTTTAAAATTTTCTTTTTGATTTAGTAATAAATCTATTTCAAAATCATTTTGTTTTTCATAATGAATTAATCGGTTTTTTTCATATGAATCACATTTGTTTAAATCTTTATTTTTAGCCGTACGGCATTGATATTGATTGACTCTATTTCGCCATTTTTGCGGTACTAATCGTGACCATCTAATCTGAGATAAATCATATTGATATTGATAATGATCCTTTAGCCAGTTTTTCCATTCATTAATTACAGAATTTCGAAGGTTCTTATGTTGTCTTAATTCGGAATCAAATATTTCTTGCGTTCCAACAAAATACTCTTTTATTTCATTCTTAATAAAAAAATATGTTCTGTAATATTTAAAGACAGATCTTAACTTATATAAGTTACTGACTTGGGTTTGTGATAATTTGTAGAATACATATGCTTGTGACAAGTAAGATAAGTCCAAAAAAATATGTGAATTCTTATTAATACAAGGTGACCTTTTTATAGTTGAAATAAAGTTAATTATACTTTGATTTGTTTTATCAATTCTTTCTCGATTTGCTTCATTATTGTAAATGTATTTAGTAATAATTTTTTTTGTTAATTCAATAAAAAGCTGTGCATTGATTCTAGGGGTATTAATGATACGCAGAAAGATATACATAGATATCTTTTCAATAAAAAATTTGAAAAAATGATGGGATTTACGAAGTAATCGAATATTTTTTCTTTTTAATATCCGCCAAATATTTTTTGGTGATTCTAATCTTTTATCTTCATAACTTATTTTGTTAGGGTTAAGATTTATCTCTCGAGTTATAAACTCTCTTTTCTTGTCTTTTTTCATTTTTTCTATTTGATTTATGATTGTATTTGTTCTATTAGTTAGATTTTTAATCCTTTTTTCTGTCAATGAGTAAGTTGCCCAATCCATAGATCGAATTTCAATAGACGATTCGGGAATAATTTTATTATGTATTATCGAATTTGTTTCTTTTTTAGTTTCACTCAATTCATATATTCCTAGTTTTTTCAATCCAAATAATATAATTTGGTTTCTTTTTGAAAATTCTTTTATTATTTTTTTTAGAAATATAATGCTTTTGAGGACCCGTTTTTTTGTTTCTTTTGCTTTTGCTACATTTATAAATGTAGCATTTATAAAAAATTTTGTTCTTTCTTTTAAAACTCTTAGAACTAAAAAACATTTTTTTTTTAATTTGAATTGATTTTTTTCGAATTCTTTAAAAATGGGTTCAAAAAAGGAAAGTTGTTTTCGGGGAGAACCACAAGGCAGTTCAGCTTCCATTCCCAAAACTGTTAAAAAACAAAAATCATTTTTTTGTCCTTTCCCTTTCTTTTTAATTGGATCTTTATGAGGGGATCGTAACTTAGATCTGTGCCAAGGTTTCAGACGAAAAGGAAATAGTATCTTTATCTGAATACCGTCTGTTAACCAGTTTTTCGGAAATTCTTTTTCGGATAATTGAACGCCATTATAGGTGCATTTAACATGGATTTCTTTATTCAAATCCTTTAAATCCTCGGACCATTCGGGAAATTGAAATAATAATATACGAACAATATTTTTAGCTATTATTAATGAAGGTAATAGAATATATTTTCTAAAAATTGATTGGATTACTAATA